ACAAAACACTACATAACACCAACAAATATTTCATATAAAGGAAAACCAAAACAAAAAAACACAAACCCCAGCCCCATAAGACGAAAATATCGTCCTACCATAAAGCAGAGATCATAATATGTCCCCAAATCAACAAACAATAAAAAAACCAAGCTTAAATAGTAATATAAACTAATCAACGCCCCAACAATTAACATGCTCCCCAAAAAAAACTGTCCAGCACTGCTAACCACTTGCAGCGCAACTCACTTAGGCACAAAGCCCCTTAAAGGGGGCAACCCGCCCAAGGAAACCAAGCCGATTAAAACAAACAGTCCCACACCAGACCTAACCTGACTAACTCGCCAAAGCCCCCTGCCCCTGAATACAAAAAAGATCAAAAAAGAAATAAAAAAATAAAAAAGGAAATAACACATCCCCCCCAACAAAGAACAGACAAGAAGCCCAATTATTCACCCTAAATGATTAATAGAAGAATAGCCCATAAGAACCCGCAACTGCACCTGCCCCACTCCTCCTACACCCCCGACCAAAGAAGAAACACAAGCAAAAAAAAGAAATAAATAAAAGAAGTCAGAAAGAACACCAAACAACAAAAAAAAAGGAGCAAGTTTCTGTCAAGTAGCAAGCAACCCACAGGCAAGTCAACTAAGCCCCCCCATAACAGAAGGAACTCATCAATGAAAAGGCGCAGCTCCAAGCTTTAATAAAAGACCCAACAAAAGGATAGAAACCAAAAAACTGCCCGAACCCCAGCCCCAACTAAAGAAAAGAGAGCCATGAAGAAACCCTCCCAACAACAACAACCTTCTTCCAAGCGCCTGTACAACAAAATATTTAATAGAGCCCTCAATAAACTGTCTATCCCCCCCTTGAACAACAAGGGGAAGAAACCCTATCAGATTCAGCTCTAAACCAACTCAAACACCCAACCAATGCCTAGCAGACACCCTTATCAAACTTCCAACAACGCACAAAAACCCGAACCCCAGCAAAAACGGAAACCCCAAAACCATAAAAGACAAGAACGGAATCAAACCGCTCAAACAGAGGTTAGCAGCCCCTGTTCCAACACATGTTATCTCTCAACAGAGCACAGTCCTTTCCTTTCCTTTCCTTTCCTTTCCTTTCCTTTCTTTTCTTTTCTTTTCTTTTCTTTTCTTTTAGGAGGGGCCGAGCGCTCGGCCCCTCCTTTTAATAGACAAAACCGGCTAACCTTTATGAGGGTAACCGCACCCAATACTTAGAATCGGTTAAAAACGAAATAAAACAAAAAATTTAAAGACTAAAACTAAAAATTAAATAGAAAATCTTTTTTTTCCCTTCAGACAGCCCTCCAATAAAACAAAACGACCTTAAAAAAAACCAAGAATGCAAAAGAAAAACCTTCGATTACAAAGTTTTAACAAAAAAATATAAGAAGAATTTGTCCCCATAATGTCACAAAATTTCAAATGGCTTATTTTGCAATTTTTTAAATAAATACAAAAACCATATGTAAAGACTCAAAAAACAACCAAAACACAGCAGTTATGCTAAAATTTTAGAAATGGGAGGAAAAACCCACTTTTATATAGAACTAGATTTTTGTACGCATACCAAGACTAAAACCTTGTTTCATAGATAATTTTCATTTTACCCCTATTTTAAATTAGGAACTTAATTTTAACTACAGAAAAGTTATAGTTTCAGCCTGCCTAAAAATTTTAGTTTTTCAAACTTAGCCGAGCTTTCAAAAAACGTTTCAACACACATAGACTATTTAATCCACGCAAATCACTATTCTTAGTTATTATCTTGGCTAACAAGATACACCACAACATCAGTCCCACAACAAAGAAAGCTACCCAACCCAATCCAAAGACCCTTCTCGCCACTCATGTAACAAACCAAAAATTAAAATCACCAAAAATAAAAGAACTGCTCAGACACCAACAAACCTGACTGAGCTAACCGCAACAAACGGAAAAGGTAACAACAACGCAATTTCAATATCAAAAATTAGAAAAATTACCGCAAGAAGAAAAAATCGTATAGAAAACGGAACCCGAGCAGACGACTTAGGATCAAACCCACACTCAAAAGGCGAACTTTTCTCCCGATCTCTCAGCCCCCGGCGAGACAACGATCACGCAACCCCACAAACTATCAACGACACAACCAAGCTAATCAGCGCCCCAACAAAAACATATAACATCCTAACTTCAAGAAAAAGATTCTATGTTCTACACCATCAACGTAGCCCGTTCAACCGGCGTGAAATCATCTTTACACTGTTCTCTACCATAAACAAAAGACACTATATGCCCAAAACTGTGGCCCCTAACACTAAGAGACCTAAGAGACTAAGCAAGCAGATAACCATCTGCCCCCCCTGAGTAACAATCAGGTGTCACCACGCGCGACTCTTACTTAAAATAAAACAGCGAAAATAATTCTTTCCCCTTGTAGGCCGAAACTACACATACATAAATACTTCCTGTCTTAAAAAAAAATACCTTACGGCGCACAGTATGTACACCTTTAATCACTAAAAAGCTTTAATGGCACCACTAAACAAGGAATCAGCCCTACGCCTTGAAGCCAACCCGCAATATACCCATTGCGACACAAACATAGGCTAGGGCCTATTTTTTAAACCACAGGACACAACTTTTTACAAAAAAATCAGTTAGTTACCCTAGCAACGCCTATAAATATTGGGGTAAAACCAATTCCTGAGACACCAAAAATCCCCGTGCGTTATACACTATTCTATATGAATGTTCAACACCTATAGAAATATGCTTGAAAATCCTTAACAATTACCTTAACAGCTTCAATGTTACGCTCTTTTTTAAGCTATAGCAAGCAAAAAAAGTAATAAGCACCACTTACGGCTTTACCTCCCAACTAATGATTATTTTGCACAGCTTTTAGAGCTAACTTACAGCAAAGTTTTTTGAGCACCCTAACCTGGCCCAGGGGCAAAATAGGCCCTATCTTCGCATGCAAAACGAACCTTTTATATAAAGTACAGCACCTTGGGGCCTGAGGCCATTATTGAATCAAAAGTTCAACACTTATTAATTAATTAGTTACTCAAGACACAGATACTCTGTGCGAAAAACCAACAAAGAACCTTAATAACCTGATAATTTTTATTTTCTCTACTTAAAAAAATAAAATTCTCCTAATATTGTAACTCAATTAAGATCCCCATCAATAAATGCACAAATATAAAAACAGCCACACAACATCAACAAAATGTCAATACCACGCAGCTGCTTCAAACCCAAAATGGCGAGTACCCGAAAATTGCTGCAAAAAACAACGAAACAAGCACACTAATAAAAAGGAGGACCCAATTAAAACATGTAAACCATGGAACCCCGTGGCAACAAAAAAAGTAGAACCATAAACCCCATCAGCTAACGTAAAAGGGGCCTCTCAATATTCACCTGCTTGTAAAAAAGTAAAATAAACACCCAAAACAACTGTTAGCAACAACCCCTGCAAGCCATTTTTACGGCTCCCCTCTAACAACGCATGATGGGCCCAGGTAACTCTAACCCCCGATGCTAATAATACAGCAGTATTTAACAAAGGAACAGAAAATGGATTTAAAGGGAAAATACCAGCAGGAGGCCAACAAGACCCCAGCTCATAACTAGGAGATAGCCTGCTATGAAAATAAGCTCAAAAAAACGCAGCAAAAAAGCAAACCTCAGAAGCAATAAAAAGAATTATGCCCCACCGGAGCCCTACAGCAACCTTTCCTGTATGAAACCCCTGATAAGTACCTTCACGCACAACATCACGCCACCATTGAACCATGGTTAGTAAAACAACAACTAATCCAACAACCATTACCCCCTCCGAATAACCGTGAAACCAAGAAGCTATTCCAACTGTCAAAAAAAACGCCCCAACCGAGCCCACTAAGGGTCACGGCCTAAACTCAACTAAATGAAACGGATTCCGTACCATAATTACTTTATTTAGAAACCTAAACCCGTTGCTTGGAAGGCAACTATACTTTTTATACTAATAAGGCCAATAACCTAATTCTTTATTTTTACCCTACTGCTCAACAAGTTAACCATTGTATTTTTAGAACGAAAAACTAACGTGTTTAAGACCTTACACCATAAGCAGACACCCAAAAATAAACTTATTAGTCCAACAAAAAACGCTCTCACACTAAAAAAGCATTACCACTAGCAACGCGCACCAGCAAAACAAAAGAAACACGATAATACTAACATAGCCCATAATTCTGTTATGGCCATACTCTTGCAACCCACGACTCAAACGCCTCACTAATAAAAACCTTCCCTCTCCCCCAAAAAATTCTTCCCAACCTCGATCACATAAATATAAAGAAATATAGCCAACATTTAGAAAATCCTTGACTACTCCTTGCCTTCTGATTTCTACCAAGAACCACATATAAACCAACCCAAAGTAAGAAACCAAAAAACGACGTACGTCCTTCTTTACCCCACAGTTCCTTGCCCTTCTCAGTAATCAACCACCAACCCCCCCCATAACACTAACAACCAATGTTATGCACTTAAAAAACACCCTTAAAACATTCACATGTCTATCATAAAAAAAAACTCATATAAACAAACTCCCACCAAACACAGCCCCTATGACTAAAATCACTATAGGCGCAACCTCTTGAACCCGCTCTCCTCCTCAATTGTGTAACCTATAAAAATTGTTACTCCCCCACAAAGCCCAGTAGGAAAGCCGAAGTCTATAAGAAACAGTCATTCCTGTCGCAAAAAAAAATATAAGCAAAAGCAAAGCCCTACCACCCCCAAACAGTCTTCTCTCTAAAATAGCATCCTTGGAGTAAAACCCAGCTAAAAATGGGGCCCCACACAATGCCATATTTGCTACATGCAAACACCTGGTAAATACAGGAACTTGGTCTCAAATTATTCCTCCCAGCCGCAGATCTTGCCTATGCTGAGAACGATGGATCAATGCTCCAGCGCACAAAAATAACAACGCCTTAAACAGAGCATGGGTATATAAATGAAACAACGCTAACTTCCAAGCGCCCAACCCTAACGCACACATCATTACCCCTAACTGACTCAAAGTCGACAATGCAATAATCTTTTTAAGATCCTGCTCTAAATTCGCTGCAATACCAGCCATAAACATTGTTACGACCGCAACTAACAACAAAATCACCTTAAAGAAACTGTGCAATACCAAAAAAGAATAAAAACGAATCAACAAATAAACCCCAGCAGTAACCAAGGTCGATGAGTGTACTAACGCAGATACCGGCGTAGGAGCCGCTATTGCAGCCGGCAACCAACTAGAAAAGGGGACTTGCGCGCTTTTAGTTATGCCAGCAACCAAAATACACACACAAACAAAAAAAGACATTCCATTATCCAGATGTAAATAAAAAATATTTCAGCTCCCATTGTAACACAACCAACCAATCCTCAACAAAATCATAACATCTCCAACACGATTTATTAAAACTGTCACCAACCCTGCGCCTAAAGACTTATAATTTTGATAATAAACAACCAAAACAAAAGATACCAAACCCAACCCATCTCACCCTAATAAAACACTAATAACATTAGGAACAAAAATAACAAAATTTATAGAAAGAACAAACAAAAACACAAGCCATCTAAACCGTGGCAAAAAAGGGTCACCAGCCATATATTCTGAAGAAAACCACAAAACGCTTCCAGAAATTAATATAACAACACAACAGAAGCTCACACTAATTCAATCCAAAACCAAATTAAACCCAACTTCTCTTCTTCCAACTACTACAATTTCCCAAACAACAAAAACACACACGTCAAAAACCACAAGATAACCAAGGACAATAAGAAAAAAAAAGAAAGAAACATATATTAACAATCTTAAAACACTCCTTACTGAATACTTCCACCAAACCATTAAAATGTACAAGACTTAAACAACAAGCATTTTTAACCCCACAAATTAACATTTTTCTTAAACTACTTGTACAACTCCATAGCTTCTCTAACATACCCAATCCCTTACATATCTCACTCTTAAAAATAGAACATTTAATGGAACCCAATGTAAAAATAATATTAAACAATTCCGCAAAAAAAAACTATCAGACCCATTAAAACCAGAATTTATTGCCCCATGTTGTCCTCCAGTATAGAGATATAATCTATAGCCCCCTGCTAAAAACCTTATCATTATAATGGGAAAAAAGTAAATAGCCCTTTTTCCCAAAACACTAATAAACAACATAATCTCCCCACCCAGATTCAAAGAAGGGGGGGCTGCCATATTACTCACACAAAAAAGAAACCAAAACATTGAAAGAAAAGGGTACACAGAAAGAAACCCTTTAGTTATAATCATTCTACGAGACCCCACTTGTTCGTATCTAATATTTGCCAATGCAAAAAGCCCAGAAGAGCACAACCCATGACCAAGCATTATAAGCAAACTTCCTTGCCACCCTCACACATTTCCACTTATCACCCCCCCAACAAAAAACCCCATATGTCCCACAGAGGAATATGCAATCAGGCCCTTTATATCAACCTGACGCAAGCAAATAAAACTAGTCAACACCCCCCCTCAAAGAATAACCGCAAAATAAAAAAAACAATTAAAAGAAATCATTCCCTTCAAATTAAACATCACCCGAAGCAACCCATAACCACCTAATTTTAATAAAATACCCGCAAGAATCATAGAACCAGCAACTGGTGCCTCTACATGCGCTTTTGGCAATCAAAGATGAACAAAAAAAACAGGAACCTTCACCAAAAACGCAACCACAAAAAAGAAAAATAAAATCTTCCCATAAAATCCCCCCAACAACAAGTCTCATCCAATAAAAAATGAACAATGACCGTATGCCCCTAACCCATATAAAATACACCCAAGCAAAGGCAAAGAAGCCCCAACAGTATATAAAACTATATATATTCTCGCCCCAACCCGCTCAGGCTGATAGCCTCAGCCCAAAATTAACAAAAACGTAGGGATTAACGACAACTCAAAAAAAATATAGAATATAAAAAAATCACTTACTACAAAACAAACAGTCAAAACTAACACCAAAAAAACTACCACTAATAAAAAAGAAAAATCCCTAGTTTTTTTAATCTTCACAATCCAATTTGCTCTCAACATAAGCCCCCCCAGCCAAACAGTTAAAACTAACAAACTTCGTGACAAAACATCAGTTCCACTGAATAAGCCCACTTCTCACCATCCAAACCTTGCTAAAGTAAATAAACCAAAAAAAGACATTAAAAATAATCTACTAACCACTACTCTCCATACATACTTTTTCTCTCAAAAAACAACTACATTCCAAAACAAAAAAAAAAGAAAGGAACACACTAACATTCATATACACTCAAAACAGAAACAAAATCATTACCATGACTCCGAATAATTGAAACTAACAGCGCTAACCCAACTGCCGCCTCACACGCTCCAAAACTAACTAAAATTAAACATAAATAGGACCCATAACCAGAAAGACCGCCTCTCACCACCAAAAAAAAAAATAAACCAACCACACCAGCCTCCAGCATTAATAAAACCATCAACATGTGGCCCCGTTCCAAAAAAAGACTTACATAAGACCTTAAAACAATTATAATTCCCAAAACTCCAACACCATACCTCAAGTTAACAGACATAATATGCCTACGCAATTAAAGCTTTTAGAAGCATTAGTCTTGTAAACTAAAAGAAGAATCTTTAATTTCTAATTGCTTACAAAGATTATTAAGTGAATCGAACACTTCTTTTCTGCTTTCAAAACAGAATCGCTCCCCTGAACAAATAATCCATTTAACCATACAAAAACTTATCCCACACACCCTGAAAAACAGGCACTAGCAAATAATAAGAAAAATATACCACTGTAAACACTCGCCCCAAATTTTCATAAGGTGCTTCCATAGGACAAGCCCCAATCCAGCCCAACAAAATAAATGTCACAACTAAGCACCAAAAAAAAAACTGACTCACAGGATAAAAAGCTTCCCCACGAAAATTACCAATCCGTGTTAAAGGCAAAACAAACAAGATCAACAAAGACATAACAAGTCCGACAACTCCCCCCAACTTATTAGGAATAGACCGCAAGATAGCGTATGCAAACAAAAAGTATCACTCCGGCTGAATATGAACAGGCGTAACTAACGGGTACGCTGGAACAAAGTTTTCTGGGTCCCTTAACAAAAAGGGAGAAAGAAAAACCAACAAAAAAAGAAACAAAACGAAAACATAGCCAAAAAGATCCTTGACAGAATAATAAACATGAAATGACACCTTCTCCCTGTCTCTGTTTAAACCCAGAGGATTTCTAGAACCCGTCTCATGCAAAAACATAATATGTAAAACAGAAAGGGCAGAAATAATAAAAGGGAACAAAAAATGAAAAGAAAAAAACCGCGTCAAAGTAGCATTATCAACCGCAAACCCACCTCAAATTCACTCAACCAATATACGGCCCACATATGGCAACGCCGAAAGAATGTTAGTAATCACAGTTGCAGCCCAAAAAGACATTTGAGCCCAAGGCAAGACATAACCAACAAAAGCCGTCATCATCACCAACAACAACAAAACGACCCCTACATTCCACGTATGTACATAAATATATGACCCATAATAAAGCCCACGCCCTACGTGGAAATACAAACAAATAAAAAACAAAGACGCACCATTTGCATGAACAGCCCGTAACAGCCAACCATAATTAACGTCTCGCCTCAAATGAGCAACCGACGAAAACGCCAAATCAATGTGCCCAATATAATGCATCGCCAAAAAAATTCCTGTAACTAACTGAACGCCCAAACACAAACCCAGCAAGGAACCAAAATTCCACCACGATGAAAGATTACTAGCAGCAGGTAGATCCACAACTGCACTATTTACTAATTTTATAACAGGGTGTGCTTTTCGCAAAGGACTAAACATAATAAGCTATGCCACAAAAGGCCGCAAAGAGCCGGAATGAAAATAGCAAATCTTTACCACACAAACTAAAGCTAAAAACAAAACTAAACCAAGCCCCCCCATTACTATTAAATTGACGTCTCTATACAGTCTCACTCCCAAATCGGCTACAACATCAACAAAATTCACTTTATAAAAACCCACACCACCAACAACGAAACCAACGACTATAATCAAAAACAAATTAGTTCACGGAAAAACAAAATTAGGAACCAAAACAACTACATAACCAAATATCACAAGCAAACCACCAACATAGATCAAAAACAAAGAAAACCCATATCAAAAAAAACCAACAAGCCCCAAATAAACCCTAACACTCCCTGCCAAAATTAAAAGAACAATAGTAAACCCAATAGCCTGCTGCATGACAGGAAACAATAACAGTAAACTAAAAATCATTCCAGACCCAAAGACCAAAGCCATATATACAAACAGTAATTTAAAAAAAATAATAGCCTTGGACGCTAAAAATCAGCTACATTGCTGCTGTTTGAATCAGAAAAGGGAAATTCCCGTAAAAAGAGCTACAATCCTTCGCCTATAAACCTCAGCCATTTTCCGAAAATCAAACAAAAAGAACAACAAACATTAACCACCCCAAGGATACAGGCAAAAAACACTTTCACGTCAACCCCATCAATTTATCATAACGCACTCGCGGTAAACTTCCCCGCACTCAAAGAAAAAAAAACGAAAAGCACATAGCTTTAACCAAAAAAATACCCTTTAAAACGAAAAACCCAAGATCATCCCCCCCAAAAAATAAAACGCCCCTAACAACCCTTATTACTAAAATAACCCCATACTCCGCTATAAAAATAAGGGCAAACCCTCCCGCGCTATACTCAATGTTAAACCCAGAAACAATCTCAGACTCCCCCTCCGCGAAATCAAAAGGAGCCCGGTTTGTCTCAGCCAAAATAGTAACAAGCCAGATAAAAGAAATCGGAGCCCTAACCAAAAAAACCCAAAACCCTAACTCCTGAAAAAAAAAGTAAAACGAAAAATCATATCTCCCAACCAAATAAACAGATCTCAACAACACTAAAATCATCCTAACCTCATAAGAAATCGTTTGCGCAACCGCCCGAAGAGAGCCCAATAAAGCATACTTAGAATTAGAAGATCAACCAGCAACCAACGTCCCATAAACGCCAAAACTAGACACACACAAAAAATACAAAACACCTAAGAAGAACCCATACGCCAAAAACCCAACACAAGGGTACACAATTCATATAGATAAAGCCAAAAAAAGACTAACAACAGGAGCAGACAAATAAGCCACTCAATTTGACAAAAATGGCTTTGTCTGCTCCTTCAAAAAGAGCTTTACCGCATCCCCCAAGGGCTGGGGAACTCCGGCAATACTCACCTTATTTGGTCCCTTCCGCAACTGAACATAGCCCAACACTTTTCGCTCCATTAAAGTATAAAAAGCAACAGCTAATAATAGCCCCAACATTTGCACAACAATAGAAACAACACTAACCATAAGCTACCAAGAAGAAAAGAATTCCATATTTGAAGCTTAAATCCAACGCACTTAAATCTGCCACCCCAGCACACACAACAACAACAAAAAAATTGTTGTGTGTGTATCTAACACTATACACATCTTCTGATTCTAAGTCAGCTGCACTCTTTGCTAACACAACACCACATATTTATGTGCCTTTGCGGTCCTTTCGTACTAGCACAGGCCTTACTTTGCACAAAAAGATAGAAACCAACCTGGCTCACGCCGGTCTGAACTCAACTCACGTGCTGTTTTAATGGTCGAACAGACCAACCTTCTTAGCTTCTACACCTATTAAAACGGAAACAACAAGTCAACATCGAGGTCGCAATCTTTTTCTTCGATAAGAACTCTTTGAAAAAATTACGCTGTTATCCCTATAGTAACTTATTCTTTTTTTCAGAATTTTCTGGGTCATTGCTAAACATATAGTTTYTATACAAAAAGAAGATCTTTTCTTCTTTGGTCACCCCAACCAAACTCGACCAGCACAAATTAATTCTATTAACAAAGTTAACCTGTATCAACCACAAGTAAAGCTTAATAGGGTCTTCTTGTCTTTTTTTTACATTTTTGCTTCTTCACAAAAACAGCAAGTTTCAATTAAAGAAGAGAGACAGCCCAAATCACGTCATCCCATTCATACAAGCCCTCAATAAAAGAGCAAATGATTATGCTACCTTTGCACGGTCAGAGTACCGCGGCCATTTACTTACAAAGCACTGGGCAGAAATTACCTATTATTAAACCCCAACAGGCTATGTTTTTGATAAACAGACGGACTTAGTATTGCCGAGTTCCTTTCCCCCTCTTACAAGTCTTTACCTAAAATAGCAAGCAACACACAAGAACCACTCACACCTTACAGTAAATATACTAGTACTAATATTAGCATTATTTAAAGCCTAGGTTTGTTTTAAACAAATCTGCCAAAAAGCAAAGAATCCAGCAAAACAAAACAGATCTAAGACGAACTCATCAAAAATGGCAGCTTTTATGCCCATATTTTAGTTTTACAATAGAAAATTTCATCACTTTTTTGAGCTTATCCCCAAAAAACTTAACTTTTGATACGCTTATTTTTCTACAAGCAATTTTTCTTATAAATATAGGGCAGAAACTAGCTATCTTCTTGTTCGCCAAGCATTTCACTTCTATCTTGTTTTATATTTACAGTTATGCAACATCGCAATATTAGTTCTCAACATAAACAAGATAGCTCACAAGAGTTCGAGAAAACACGCAATAACAAAATTTTTCTCACTAAACCATGATACAAAAAGTACGAAAAACTTCTTTTAACATACTAATTATTTTCCTTTGCAGTACTTCTTATAAGCGTCTTGTCTAAAGTTCTCTCACCAATACTTTAAAAGAATATGATTTTTGCAACACAAAAATGTTTATTATTAATGTATTTAACTAACATAACTCAAAAAAGGCCACAACAGGCCATCTATTCAATGTAAGCGAATTGCATCATATAATGCTTTTTTTTGAAAATAAGAGCAGTTTCAACTACTCTTACTATGTTACGACTTATCTTACCTTAGATCGAAAAGAGCGACGGGCGATTTGTACACACTTTAGCGCATAATTCAAAATTTCTTTCTCATAAAAAATTACTATTAAGTCCAACTTAAGCCTTTTGTTCCAAAAAGCCAACTGAACAACTAAATAAATGTAACCCATCTCTTCTTTTGTATCGCTGCACAGTGACCTGATGTCATAAACATAAAATTTGTTTAGCACATATAACTTTTGAGCATATGCTGACAACGGAAGTACACAAACAAGTAAACAAAAACAAAAGTTCGCTTCAACGAGGACTATCGATTACAGGACAGGTTCCCCTAAACAGAATAAAGTACCGCCAAATTCTTTGGGTTTTAAGCACACTCTTAGTACCCCGGTGTAAAAAAATTTAAACAAAAGAATAACAGGGTCTCTAATCCTAGTTTTTATCTAAAGCTAAACAAGGCATCATACAATAAAAATGGAAAATTAGAACAAAAAAGATATATAGATTTTACCCCCCAACCTTAATTTAACCCCCAACTCAACCTATTAACCTCCTTTTATCCACCAACACTTAACTCGGGCTTTTTGTATAACCGCAGCAGCTGGCACAAAATTAGCTAACCCTTTCTTTAATAACTAACACACACGCTCGTGTTGATCTGATTAATGCTTTATACTGATGCTGCGTACACATAATCATTATAAGCATTTTAAAAATAATGATAGTTAACTCTTTAAGACTTTCACTTCCTCGCTAGCACACATTACATTATCATGTATTAATTTTAAAATAGCTAAGTTAACAACCAGAATCAAATTGTTTTAAATTATTGTAAAAGAGTATTAAATTCTCATTTCTGGGGTATGAACCCAACAGCTTTTTTAGCTTATTTTACATTAAGCCTTAATAAATTTTATACCCTCAAAGCTGCAATTTGATATTGTTATTTCAACTATAAAGCCATCTAATTAAAATTCTACTCTATAAAGCACAGTCACAAGAACAAAAAATTGCACTAAACATGCTCATCTGCATACAAATTCAAAAGCAAGAAGAAAATATAAGATTGAATCAAGCAAATCCCAACCTCAAACATAAAATAAAAAACATCAACAAAAACTATTGATAGAACAACTAAAAACGAATATGTAAAAGCCCCAGCGCTTAAATACCTTCCAAGCAACGACAGAACAATGTGCCCCGCTCCCATATTGGCCGCCAACCGAACAGATAAAGTTACAGGACGAACAATTAAGCTAACCGTCTCCACCAAAACTAAAAACGGATTTAAAACAGAAGGAGCCCCAGCAGGCAACAAGACAGCCGCAAATCTTCCAAAATTGTAAAAAGCACTGCTTACACATAAACTCAACCATAGTACCCTGGCCAACCTAAAGGTAACAAGCAAATGACTAGTGTTGCTAAAAACATAAGGCAACAAACCAGACAAGTTTATAGCCAATAAAAAAATCATTAAGCTCCCGGCAAATCCCCCAAACCCGCGTAGATTTGCCCCTCGCCCCCGTAAAACCTGATCCCACATAAAACTACTCAAAATATCCTGCAAAATACCTCAACGCCCACTATTTCACCAATAAACGTACAAAAAACAAGAAACAAAAAACACCCCAACAAACCAAACAGGCAACCTTATAGAAAGAAAATTTCCATTTTGCTCATCAAAAGAGGAAAAAATATCTATTAACATCTTAATTTTTCTTTACAAATACACAGCAATCCCATCCACTATTGATCAAAAATAAGTAAAATTATTCTATCAACATCAAAAAAACTTTTGCACCCCTAACTTCTCAACCGTCTCTACATTAGAAAACCCAACCCGCGGCTTTTTTCCTCATCAAACACAACAATAAACCACACCTAACAACATAAACAACACAACTGGCAAAACTATTCACATCAACGGAGCCAACTGAGGCATACAAAAAACACTTCTTATCAAGCAACTAAGGATTGACAACCCTTTATTATAAATTTAACTAATTTTTTTACAACGCATTACTACCTTTCTTCTCCCCTAACCACTCATTCAACAAAATCCCCAACATCTACTGCCTCAACAACAATCGGCATAAAAGAATGATTAACTCCACAGATTTCAGAACATTGCCCGTAATAAACGCCTGGACGTGAAACAAAAAAACTCAGCTGATTCAACCGGCCCGGAACAGCATCCGCCTTAACCCCTAAGCACGGAACAGTCCACGAATGTAGCACATCAGCAGCCGTTACAAGAACCCGAACATCAACCCCAACAGGCACTACCGTCCGATGATCCACTTCTAATAAACGATAATCGCCCCTTTCCAAATCTCTAGACGCAACTATGTACGAGTCAAACTCCAAATCAAGAAAATCGGAATATTCATAAGACCAATATCACTGATGCCCCACCGCCTTAATCGAGAGCCCCGGATCATTGACCTCATCTAACAAATAAAGCAGCCGTAACGAAGGCAACGCCAAAAAAATCAAGACCACCCCTGGCAAAACGGTTCAGACCGCCTCGATCTCCTGACACTCCAGCAAATAACGACTTGTATATGACCCACGTATAAGTGTAAAAGCAGCATACCCAACTAGCCTAACAATCAAAATCAAAATTAATATTGCATGATCATGAAAAAAAATTAACTGCTCCATCAAAGGAGACGCAGCATCCTGAAACCCCCATTGAGATCACACTCTCATAGCAAACCTTAGCCTAACGACCATTAAAGACTTTGAAGGTCCTCAGTTTACTTTAACTTAAAGGTTCCTATTATACACCACAAACAATTTCTATACTACCAGAGACCCAGTTTCAGGCAAATTATGAAAATCAGCAGGTAAACGATTATCCCACTCCAAAGAAGTCCTCAAATGAGACCCTCAAACAACACCCCGCTGAGAAACCAAAGCCTCCCAAACAATGTACATAAAATACAAAACCGCTACAAAGGAAATCATAGACCCCATAGAACTAACAACATTTCACTTGGTAAAAACGTCAGGATAATCCGAATACCGACGAGGCATCCTCCTTAGCCCTAAAAAATGCTGAGGAAAAAAGGTTACATTAACACCAACAAACATTAAAACAAAATGGGCCTTAACCCACCGACTATTTAAAGTAACCCCCACAATCAACGGAAACCAATAATTAAACCCCCCAAACAAGGCAAACACAGCCCCCATAGATAACACATAATGAAAGTGCGCCACCACATAATAAGTGTCATGCAAAAGAACATCAATCCTAGAGTTAGACAACACAACTCCAGTTAACCCACCAACAGTAAACAAAAAAATAAACCCTAACGCCCACAATATAGACGCATCATACTTAACTTTTGATCCATGAATTGTGGCCAATCACCTAAACACTTTAATCCCCGTAGGCACGGCAATAATCATGGTTGCAGCGGTAAAATATGCACGCGTATCAACATCCATTCCAACCACATACATATGATGTGCCCACACCACAAACCCAAGCAGCCCAATGGCTAATATAGCATAAATCATTCCAAGATGCCCAAATGCCTCCTTCTTGGCCCTATGATGATTAACAATATGAGAAATCATCCCAAACCCAGGCAAAATTAAAATATAGACCTCAGGATGACCAAAAAATCAAAACAAATGCTGATACAAAATAGGATCCCCCCCACCCGCAGGATCAAAAAAAGAGGTATTAAAATTACGATCAGTTAACAACATCGTAATCGCCCCTGCTAACACAGGAAGAGACAATAGCAACAAAATAGCGGTAATCTTTACAGACCAAACAAACAAAGGTAACCGCTCAAACTGCAGCCCACGCCATCGCATATTAACAATAGTAGTAATAAAATTAATGGCACCAAGAATAGAAGAAACCCCAGCCAAGTGTAAAGAAAAAATCGCCAAATCGACAGAACCCCCAGCATGCGCCACATTTCCCGCCAAAGGCGGATACACTGTTCACCCAGTCCCAACCCCCCTTTCAACCGCAGCAGAGCCCAACAACAATGTCAATGAAGGAGGCAACAATCAAAACCTTATATTATTTATGCGCGGAAAAGCCATATCAGGAGCTCCCAACATAAGGGGCACCAACCAATTACCAAAACCTCCAATCATAACAGGCATTACTAAAAAAAAAATTATAACGAACGCATGTGCTGTCACAATAACATTATATAACTGGTCATCCCCCAACAAAGCACCAGGCTGCCCCAATTCGGCACGAATCAACATCCTTAAAGCGGTCCCAACCAAACCTGACCAAATACCAAATAAAAAATACAACGTCCCAATATCTTTATGATTAGTAGAATAAATCCACCGCAT